TTTAATTAACCTTTAAGATATACAAATTACGAGAATGTATCTTTTTCCTCGAGTCTCTCGTTGAAATGAGAAGTAGAGGTAAAGGATTAAATCCTTTTACGAAATAAAGTTTTTGATCGAAATATAAATAAAATCGAAAGACCCCTTAATAGTTCAGGGGGTTAATAGAACGAATCGCACTTTTACCACTAAACTATATCCGCTACAATGCGATTATTATATAGAAATATACTTTTTGTCGAACAAGGGAATTGGGCGTAATTAAGATAGGATCCGAAAATAATTGTAAACATCACATTTGACTTTTCGGCAAGGAACTTAATGAGATTAGGAAAAGAGGGTCCATTTAAATAACTCAAAAACGATCTCTATTTTTGCTAGCGGTGTTTTGACAGATACGAATTGACAAAACCGCTGAAGTCGTAAATCAAAATGCATGGTGCAAGAATTCATAGTCTCGTTTTTTATTCTTTTTATTCAAGTAAAGAAAAAAAGAAAATTACGGTTCTATATTATAAGAAGCATAAGATATAGAATCTTATTGTTGTTGCTTCAATAATAAAAATAAACATTTTTGTTTTCAAATTAGATAACTCATTTTTTATTTATGATTCATTGGGGCAAAATGGGGCCCCGCTAGGTGAATACCCAGCCGGGCCATATTGCTGATAAAAGTTGTATATATCTCTATAATTCTAATAAAGAAAGATATTTTTCAAGCCTTACTTTATGTATAATGTAACATCGTAATTAGCTCTTTTCGGTTGGGAGAGATGGCTGAGTGGACTAAAGCGGTGGATTGCTAATCCGCTGTACGAATTAGTCGTACCGAGGGTTCGAATCCCTCTCTTTCCCTTTCCGTTGATGACTTGGTATTTAATTTTGCTTTGAATTTCTCAAACCTTTTTTCTTCATAGTTAAACGTGTGTAATAGATAATATGAAAAGTTAAAATCAAGCAAGGAAAATGAAAAATACTTTTTTATTTTTATTCTTCACGCCCAGGATTACGTCCTGGATCATTAGACAGGAATCCGAAGATGAAGAGAGAAACAAAGAATATCACTACTGTGTAAACGAAGAGTTTGAGAGTAAGCATTACACAATCTCCAAGATCATTTTTGGGAAAAAAAGAGAATAGATTCTCTGGTTTTATATCACATATCCTATTTTTTTTTGACACCAAGAACAAAAGTGGTGCTTCTAGAAATAGAAAAAAATCCTCAGAAATTCATTTGTAATAAGAGTCTTTCATTTCAAAAATTTTCTTTCCTATCCATAATTAGATATTGTTAGGGGACCTTACATGGGCATGGGGTCTTTTCCTGGTATTCGAAAAGGGCCAAAATGGGGTGATCGGATTTATTCGATAACAAAAACAAAAAATTCTAACAATTAATAAGATAAGTTTTACAGTATAAATCATGAATTTTTCTAGGACAGTATTAAAGCTCTCATCGAAAACTTACCGCAGCTTGCCAAACAAATGCTAAAAGAAAAAAGAGTACAGGTATGACTGGCATAACATCTACAATTGGATTCAAAAAAGCGTAGGCCTCGGGCAATTTGGCAAAGAAAAAACCACTCGAATAAATAGAATACGAATAAGGGGCAGAATTAAGACAGATCAAACTAAAGATATTAAGCATAACAAACATTTTATTCTTGGAAATAATTGCATTTTGATTGAGTTTTTAATAGAAAATAAATATAAAAATGAAAAAAAGTAAGGTTGACAATGCCCCTTTTTCTTTGAACTGGCCCAATCAAAAATCCTTCAATTCTCAAACTTAAAATAGAATAGAAGAAATTATACTTTCATACAATATTTAAATTGAATTATCTGTAATGATCAATGAATTGAGTTTCATTCTTCATTCTATATCTATATGTGTCAAAATCCTAGCAACACTTTAATTTATTCCAGAGATAGTTGGACCCGAATTGACGAACAACCAATACCAGTATTAGTTTTATTAGTGTTGAATAGAAATCGAAATGGGGCGTGGCCAAGTGGTAAGGCAACGGGTTTTGGTCCCGCTATTCGGAGGTTCGAATCCTTCCGTCCCAGAACGTACATACCCATTTTGTCAGAATAAAGGTTACTTTTTTTGAACAACTTTCCGTGTAAGAGTCTAATATTGGATCGAAATGTGATTCTTGTTTCTGATTTTTCATGATTCAGAAAAAAATCATATCTTTTTCACAAACTAAGTCGAATGCAAATGGCATGCGGATGTAAGTAACTGAATCCATTTCTGATCCAAGTAAGATGGGAATATAAATCAACAAGATGATAAGAGTTTGAGCCTTCATATTGAAGTTAGTTACTTAGAAAAACCTTATGTCTCATATCGATTTTTCAAAATGCTGCATTCTGAATTGCAATACGAAAGAAAAGTCTCTATATTCCCTATCCCTTAAATTCTAAATAAATTAGAAATTAAATGAGGCAGCCAAATTATGAATTCTCTGAATTTTAAACAATAAACAAGAGGGGAAGGGCTTTTGATATTAATTAATTGAATTTAATCAAGGATTGAGTCTCTTAAAACTGGTTAGGGTAAAATAAAAAATAGGAGCAAGGACTTAATCTGGACCTGTTTGACTTTATATTTAGACTATTTTATCTAGCATCGTCTAAAATAAGATCTTTTGTTATTTATGACTCATCATACCCATGGAATTCCGGGAGTAGATAGAAATTAATCAGTAATGATAATGGAAGGTTTCCATTTCAATATCTGTGTCTGTCTGATCTTATTAACTTTAACAAAGAATTAAGTTGAATATGTAACAGATGTAGATTCTTTGAGCCCCTTATTTAGATATTTGAACCCTTTTTTATGTATTTCGAGTTTGGTTCTAATAAATCTTGTAAATTTATGTAACGATTGAGACGGGGATTTATTCATAGATTCTATTCACTTTACTTTGTGAAAAGATTACAGAAAGATTGCTAAACTTCAAGTCAAACAAAATACATATAAAAGAAATGTTTATATGCCTTTTTTTGTATTATTATCGTATATAAGGATTGTTACTGTTCTATTTCAGAGGACGCGGCGTTTCTATTTTTGTGAAAAAAGTTTGGTATGTCTTAAATATTTAACATCCACTATCGATAATTTAATATAGAATCGCGATCTTTTTAGTGACAATTGTTCGGTTTATCTGATAAATATGGAATCCCCTATTCTTTTGATTCTGATTTTATCAAGCAGATGAAAGACTAACGACCTAAGTCCTTTCTTACATCAGTCTTTTTTATCTATTCTGTGAAAACAAAAAAAAGAATTCGTTTTTCGATCTATACTAGCTATTTGCTTTATGCTTTAAATCATTAATGACTCGATTTGCAAAGAAAGATGATGCATTTATCTTTTTTATGATGATTAAATGTGGGCTTTATTATAAAACTTTATTCAAATAATGACGTCGAAGTATTCAATTTTTGAATTCAATTTAATGGAGTCCTTAGTATTCTAAGAAATGAGAAATGTAAGGCTATCGAATCCGTCTTATCAAATCACTTGAAGATGCAGATTCAAAAAGAACTCATTTATTTGTGTTTCTTTATTTTAACTATTTCATTTCAATAGGATAAAATAAGGGGGAAATTCTTGCTGAGACTTCTTTAGAAAAATATCTACTCATCTCTAATAGATATAGAAAAGAAGAAAATAGGTATAGATTTCTATGTATTGGGTACTAGTTAAAGCAATGACTATTCATGATTCCATAATTGAATCAATTTCATATCGGTTTCAAATTAGAGGAATGTTATGGTAAAACTTCGTTTGAAACGATGCGGTAGAAAGCAACGTGCGACTTGAAGGACATGATTAGCTGTGGATTCTTACATCCACCATTTTAAATTTGATATATTTTATATAGGAATAGAAGTGCTCTTAGCTCGACATCATTTGTTCTGTTCACTCGAACCCCTTGTTGGGTTGTAATGTAAGTAAATAGTACATGATGGAGCTCGAGTCGAAAGTATTAATTCATTTCTCGGGGGCAAAGATCTAGGGTTAGTGCCAATCAATAAGTTGTTCCAACTTCGTAAATATATTTTTGATATATAAATCCAAGGGGTCCAATTCAAGCAAGTTTTAAATCCAAAAGGAAAATTTGTTGGACTTGATAAAAATCTTTAGATCAAAAGTGTATCACGCAAGAATCAACTGTTCTTATGATTCTTTTATAGAAATCGCAAAAAGGATACGTTGCTGCCATTTTGAAAGGATTTAAGGAGCACCGAAGTAATGTCTAAACCTAATGATTCAAAGTAAAGATAAAAGATCCTGAAACAAGTAAAGCCCATTTTGATTGTCTCACCAACTGGACTGGATTCGAGTGATAAACCCCAATAGATTCTAAACAAAAACGAGACAAAAAGGAGGTTAGAGACCACTCAATAAATAGAAATGCTTAGGGGTTCTCTTTTGAGCGATTTGGAAGTTATCCAACTTGAGTTATGAGTATGAATGATTTTTTTCTTTTTTTTTTTTGAAAAAGAAAAAAAAAATCATGATCGAATCAAATTAATGATTTTATGAACCTATGTTGACATTCTAAATCTATACATAGACATAACTTCGAATCATTTTTTCTTGAGCCGTATGAGGAAAAAACTTCCTATACGTTTCTAGGGGGGGTATTACTCATATACATCTATCCCAATGAACTGTCTATCGAATCGTTGCAATTGATGTTCGATCTCGAAGAGAAGGAAGGGATATTCGCAAAGTGGGTTTTTATGATCCGATAAAAAATCAAACTTATTTGAATATTCCTGCTATTCTATATTTTCTTCAAAAAGGAGCTCAACCTACAGGAACTGTTGATGATATTTTAAAGAGGGCGGAGGTTTTGAAGGAACTTCATCGTAATTAAAAGAAATTCAATTAATGAAATACATATAGCTTTGTATAACTTTTTTCTACTATCCTTTTTTGCTCTATTCATATGAATTTATTATTGCTTGTTTAAAATCCCACGTCCTATAACAACAAAAATAAATTTTTGTTGTTATAGATAGAAATCAAATGTATAGAAAGAAGATCAAGTGAATAAATGAAGTAATTGGATCGAAAAATAGAAATCTAAAATTATGCACTTCAATCAGGTAGGTTGTTGGAATTGTACTAACAAATAACAAACAGAGGATCAAGCTTGCTTGTTTTACTTAATATCTATTGAATGAGTAAACCCGAGATTGTTTCCTCTACTTAGTTTATTCTTCCATCGACACTTTCTTTTGTATCTATGTAGATTAGATATGGAGTGCCAATCCAACACGAGTCCTTTTTGATTTTCTCAGCATTTATATTGACAACAGTATATCGAACACATATAATTCGATCATTAATAAGTGGATTTATTTATCTTCGTTCCATAAATTTAAATTTGTTTTTTTACTTTACTTAAAGAAATGGATGACATAAGAGTCAGAGGCGGTCTATATCTATAAATTTTGGCATTTATTTATTTGAGAATCTCTTGGATTTGTATCTGAGCTATTCTTAGGTTCAGAATCAATTAGAAAATGTTTTTTTAGATTTCTTGCTAGTTCAATGTTTTAATCGTATAATCCAATCTGTTTATTTATTTTGATTTTATCTACACATCTTCTTAACTTATTTTATTAGGGTTGCTAACTCAACGGTAGAGTACTCGGCTTTTAAGTGCGGCTAAAATATTTTACACATTTGGATGAAGCAAGGGATTCGTCCATACCATCGGTAGAGTTTGTAAGACCACGACTGATCCTGAAAGGGAATGAATGGAAAAAGCAGCATGTCGTATCAATGGAGAATTTTGAGAATCTTTCAGTCTTACCGGATCGGTACAAAACCTTTTTTGAATTTTTTGTTGGGCTGGAACAAAAAGAATTTTAAATTGAGTTGAGTTAATAAATGGGTAGAGACATTAGGGCTCCAATTAATTATAGGTAAAGAAAAAGCAACGAGCTTCTGTTCTTAATTTTGGAATGATTACCTAATCTGATTATATGTTAAAAAAATATTAGTGCCTGGCGCGGGAAAGACTTCTCTCATGAGTGGGGGTTGATTGTTGATTTTTTTAATGAATCCTAACTATTCGCCATTCTATAATCGAATGGAGATGAATGTGTAAAAGAAGGAGCATATTGATAAAGAGAATTTTTTCTAAAATCAAAAGATCGATTGGGTTGAAAAAATAAAGGATTTCTAATCATCTTGTTATCACATAAACCTATTAATTCGATGGAAAAAGAAAAGGATAGAATCCGTTGATGAATCCACCTATACCCGGGGTATCTATTCTTTGTTTTAGCATAAATACCGTGTTTTGACTGTATCGCACTATGTGTTATTTGATAACTCAAGAAATCCTTTGGTTTAAATCGAATTTTTCAAATGGAGGAATTCCAAAGATATTTAGAACGGGATAGATCTCGTCAACATAACTTTGACTTTTTATATCCACTTATCTTTCAAGAATATATTTATGCACTTACTCATGATCGTGGTTTAACTAGATCAATTATGTTAGAAAATGTGGGTTCTGACAATAAATTCAGTTTACTAATTGCGAAACGTTTAATTACTCGAATGTATCAACAGAATTGTTTGTTTATTTCTTCTAATGATTTTAACCAAAATCTATTTTTAGGGCATACCAAAAATTTGTATTTTCAAATGATACCAGAGGGATTTGCAGTCATTGTGGAAATTCCATTTTCCCTACGTTTAGTATCTTCTCTAGAAGCTAAAAAAAAAGAGGAATCTCATAATTTGCGATCAATTCATTCAATATTTCCTTTTTTAGAGGATAAATTTTCCCGTTTAAATTATGTGTCAAATATACTAATAGCCTATCCTGCCCATCTGGAAATCTTGATTCAAATTCTTCGTTACTGGGTGAAAGATGCTTCCTCTTTGCATTTTTTACGATTCTTTTTCCACGAGACTCATAATTGGAATAGTTTTATTTCTCCAAATAAATCTATTTCTACCCTTTCAAAAATAAATCAAAGATTGCTCCTGTTCTTATATAATTCTCATGTCCGTGAATACGAATCCATTTTCATTTTTCTCCGTAACCAATCTTCTCATTTACGATCAAGATCTTTTGGAACCCTTCTTGAGCGAATATATTTACATGAAAAAATAGAACATATCGTGGATATGTTTACTAAGGATTTTCAGGCCATTCCATGGTTGTTAAAGGATCCTTTCATTCATTATGTTAGGTATCAAGGAAAAGTAATTCTGGCTTCAAAAGGGACGCCTCTTCTGATGAATAAATGGAAATATTATCTTTCCAATTTCTGGCAATGTCGTTTTTATGTGTGGTCTCAACCAGGAAGGATCCATATAAACCAATTATCCAACCATTCCCTAGACTTTCTAGGCTATCTTTCAAGTGTACAAATAAATCCTTCCGTGGTGCGTAGTCAAATGCTAAAAAATTCATTTATAATAGATAATGGTATTAAGAAGTTTGATACCAC